ATACGCATTATTTTAATAGTGTAAATAAGCATATTTTTAGGCCCGAATAAACGACTCGAGGTTTTCCTGTTTCCGGGGGGTTCGCAGGAGTCTTAGCTATCTCAGGAGTTTAGGGGGGTAGGGGGGCTCTTACGCGAGAGAACCAGGGGCAATAATAGGGATGTTTCGGTTAAGAAATCACTCTTTATGCCCTTGAGATACAGTTATGCAATTCTTATTGGAAAATCTTTCCAACACTCATAATATTTACTCGCCGGCGCGAGCTAAATGTTCCACCTTATATATTTTTTACCGTGTGCGCTCTGAAATGTTCATTGAAAGGAAAAAAAAAAAGAGGAACCCCTGGCTCGCTGGAAAGAACGCCCGGCATGCTGGGTCATCTCGGGGATGTACTCCACCATTAACTTATGTAAGCGTCGATGAAAGTGGGCGGAGTAATATCAATTAATGGCCCTGAAGTAGGAACCAAATGCCAGGAAAAATTCACTGTGTGCGACCCCCACGAATACTTGTCCCTCACCTTCAATAGCCGATAACCTTGAGGAATCAACCGATGGGGGGCTCTTACCGCATCCCGTGTCATTCTCTGACGGGATGTGAAAAACGTATAACATTACTGGGGAGGTAAATTACCAGACCTTAAATCTCTAGCCATCCTTGAATTAGTTAAATGTTACTTAAAACTCTACATGCTTTATGTTTATCTTCGTATTATGCTGATATATGAATGGGGAACACCGAGAAATGTTGATATACCATATATGTCCTTATATGCTATTGATTTGGTTCATATAAATTCGTGGTGATAATACATACATGTACTAGTTGTAGCACATATACTGAAATCAGTACATACGCCAAGGAACGGTCAAATTTTAGAACCCTAGCTTTGGGAGCTAGGGGTAGGAGTTAAAATCTCCTTTCTTTGAGCCACGGGGGGTTTTTTTGGCCTCCGTTCGTTGAGCGGCCGGGGGGGGGGCCTGACCCCCTTCTTTGAGCAGTAGGGAGGACTCTAACTTCCGGCGTCCGGTTTACAAGACCGGTGCTCTGGCTCTGAGCTACTATTGCAGACCCACCCGAGGGCTTTGTTTTCGGCCCAGCCGGCCAGGGGGAGTATAATTAAGAAGAGAGAGAAGTACAAGACAGAGGCAACTTGGCCGATGATAATGAAGGGGTCTTCTACGGGCATGCCCCCAATCCAGGTGAGAATTGCGACGTTTGCGATGAGTGTTCAAAATAGGAATTGAGTGGCGGGGCGAAAGGTTAGGCCTCGTTGTTGGGATGTATGGAGGGTGGGCACTACGAGAAGTACGAGGATGGAAGCTAAGAGGGCTAAAACCCCTCCTAGCTTGTTGGGGATAGAGCGGAGGATGGCGTAGGCAAATAAGAAGTATCACTCTGGTTTGATGTGTGGGGGTGTCACGAGGGGGTTGGCGGGGGTGAAGTTGTCGGGGTCTCCTAGTAGGTTTGGAGAGAATAGGGCTAAGGCGGTGAGGGCAATGAGAAGGGCTGCAAAACCTAGGAGGTCTTTGTAGGAGAAGTAGGGGTGAAAGGGGATTTTATCCGCGTCTGAGTTTAGGCCGAGGGGGTTGGTGGAGCCAGTTTCGTGTAGGAATAGTAGGTGAATGAGAGTAGCACCTGCAATGACGAAGGGGAAGAGGAAATGGAAGGCAAAGAATCGGGTTAGTGTGGCGTTGTCTACTGAGAAGCCCCCTCAGATTCATTGTACAAGGGCATTGCCGATGTAGGGTACTGCAGAGAGGAGGTTGGTGATGACGGTGGCGCCTCAGAATGATATTTGTCCTCAGGGTAGTACGTATCCGACGAAGGCAGTGATTATTACAAGAAGAAGGAGTACAACACCAACTGTTCAAGTTTCTTTGTAGAGGTAGGAGCCGTAGTATAAGCCTCGTCCGATGTGGGCATAAATACAGATGAAGAAGAAGGAGGCACCGTTAGCATGAAGGTTGCGGATCAGTCAGCCGTAGTTTACATCTCGGCAGATGTGGCCAATTGAGGAGAAAGCGGTTGCGATGTCGGAGGTGTAGTGTATGGCGAGGAAGAGCCCTGTAAGGATTTGAATAATCAGGCAAAGGCCAAGTAGGGAACCAAAGTTTCATCATACTGAGATGTTCGAGGGGGCAGGGAGGTCGACCAGTGCATGGTTTGCGATCTTTAGTAGGGGGTGGGTTTTTCGTAGGCTTGCCATTAAGGTTTTTGTAGTTGAATAACAACGGTGGTTTTTCAAGCCATTAGTCCTGGTTAAAGCCCTGGCAGGAATTATGACCTATATTATGTCTTTGTTTTTATTGGGGTTGGTGTTGGGTTTAGTGGCTGTTGCTTCTAATCCGTCTCCTTATTTTGCTGCTTTGGGGTTGGTGGTGGTAGCAGGTATGGGGTGTGGGGTTTTGGTGGGCCACGGGGGGTCGTTTCTATCTTTAGTTTTATTTTTAATTTACTTGGGTGGGATGCTGGTGGTGTTTGCGTATTCGGCAGCGCTGGCTGCTGAGCCTTTTCCGGAAAGTTGAGGAAGTCGTCCCGTTTTATTATACATGGTTATGTATGTTGTTGGGGTGGGGGTGATTTCAAGCACTGTGTGAGGTGGGTGGTATGAGGCGTCTTGGGTTTCGGTTGACGAGTTTGACGGGCTTTCTGTGTCCCGTGGAGATATAGGTGGGGTGGCTCTTATGTACTCGGCGGGAGGGGGAATGCTGGTGCTAAGTGCCTGGGTGCTCTTGCTTACGTTGTTTGTTGTCCTGGAGTTAACTCGTGGTTTAAGTCGGGGGACTCTTCGGGCAGTTTAATTTATGGTTAGGAGGAGAGTGAGGGTAAGGGTGAGGAGGAATAGGGTTAGGTATGCTTTAATTAGTCCTTGCTGGGTGTTGCTGGTTGTGGTGATTAAAGGAAGGCTAGAGGTGGCGATGGCCTTGGGGCCCGTTTTTTCAAGTCAGGTTTGATCTACTATTTGGCTGGCAATTGTTTGTCCTAGGACTAAGTTAATTTTGGGGGTGAGACGATGAATAACAGTTGGGAAGAATCCGAGCATGTTAGAGAAGTGGTGTGTGGGCAGGTGGGGGGCTGTCTGGTGTTGTTTGCTTGTCAGAGATGCTAGTTCTAAGGCTAGGACAAGCCCAGCAATTGTGACGGCGAGGGCAGCTAGTTTAAGTAGCGGGGGTATGGTTATAATGGGGGTTTTTAGGGGGGTAATGCTAGAGGTGATTAGGAGACCAGCAATGATACTACCCCAGGCCAAGCGTTTGATGGGGTTAATTACGGCGGGGTTGTTTTCATTGATGGGGGAGAGTGAATTAAACCGGGGGTGGCCCATGGATACGAAGTAGATTACGCGCAGGCTATAAATGGCCGTGAAAGAAGTGGCTAAGAGAGTGAGAGTGAGGGCCCAGGCGTTTAGGTGTGATGTGTTTAGGGCTTCAATGATGGCGTCTTTTGAAAAGAATCCTGCCAGAAAGGGGGTTCCGGTTAGGGCGAGGCTTCCAATTGTTAGGCAGGAGGAGGTAAAGGGGGTGAGGTGGTGTATACCGCCCATTTTACGAATGTCTTGTTCATCGTTTAGGCTGTGGATGATGGAGCCTGAGCAGAGGAAAAGTATTGCTTTAAAGAAGGCGTGGGTGCAGATATGTAGGAAGGCGAGTTGGGGCTGGTTAAGTCCGATGGTGACCATCATTAGTCCGAGTTGGCTGGATGTTGAGAAGGCAACGATTTTTTTAATGTCGTTTTGGGTGAGGGCGCAAGTGGCTGTAAAGAGGGTTGTTAGGGCGCCTAAACATAGGCAGGTGGTTAAAGCAGTTTGGTTGTTTTCCAGGAGGGGGCTTATGCGGACTAGCAGGAAGATGCCAGCTACGACCATGGTGCTTGAGTGTAGTAGGGCAGAGACCGGCGTAGGGCCCTCCATGGCAGACGGGAGCCAGGGATGTAGCCCAAACTGGGCGGACTTGCCGGTGGCGGCGAGGATCAGCCCTAAGAGTGGAAAGGTCAAGTCGTAGTCTTTGGAGGTTATGAAGATTTGTTGTATTTCTCATGAGTTGAGGTTCATGGCTATTCATGCTATAGCAAAAATGAGCCCGATGTCCCCAACTCGGTTGTATACGACGGCCTGGAGGGCGGCTGTGTTTGCGTCTGCTCGGCCGTATCACCAGCCAATAAGAAGGAAAGATATAATGCCTACCCCTTCTCAGCCAATGAACAGCTGGAATATGTTGTTTGCTGTGACTAGGATGACTATAGCGATAAGGAAGATTAAAAGATATTTGAAGAATCGGTTTATGTTGGGGTCTGCATGTATGTATCAAGATGCAAACTCAAGGATGGACCAGGTTACATAGAGGGCGATGGGGGTAAAGATGATTGAGTAGTGGTCAAACTTAAAGCTAATGTTGATATCAAAGCAGGTGGTGTTTATTCAAGTTCAGGAGGTGATGATAGTTTCGGCCCCTTCGTTGAAAAATAGGAATAGGGGGAGAAGGCTGACAAAAAATGCTAGTTTTACTGCTGTCTTAACGTGTGTTGTGGCTCAGTCTGGGGGCTGAATACGGGGGGTCATAGTTGTGAGCAGGGGGTAGGCCAGTAGTGTAAAAATAATAATTAGGCTCGAAGTTATTATTAGTGAAGAGGGGTGCATAGCTGCTACTTGGATTTGCACCAAGAGTTTTTGGTTCCTAAGACCAATGGATGAGCTGTTATCCTTTAGGAGCTGATCGAGTGAGCCTTGGGGTCCAACCAAGGTCGCGGAGATTAGCAGTCTTCGTTGCTGGCGAGCCTCTCTCGGTGGATAAGGGGATTTTAACCCCTGTCTTTGGAATCACAATCTAATGTTTTGGTTAAACTATATCTACACGAAGCCCACCCCCAAATTAATTCAGGTTTTAGGATGAGCAAGATTAGGGGGATAAGGTGGAGGGCTATGAGTAGGTGTTCCCGTGTGTGGGAGGGGTTTAAGGCAATGATATGTGTGGGAAGTGGCCCCCGCTGAGTTATGAGGAACATATAGAGGGAGTAACTTGCCGTAATAAGTGTTCCGGCTCCGGTTAAGATGATGGTTCATCATGACCAGTTAAATAAAGAAGTAATGATCATTAGTTCCCCCATCAGATTAGGTAGGGGAGGAAGTGCCAGATTAGCAAGGCTGGCAATGAATCATCAGGCTGTTATAAGGGGTAAGACCACTTGGAGTCCTCGGGCTAGTAGTATAGTTCGGCTGTGGGTTCGTTCGTAGTTTGTGTTAGCTAAACAGAAAAGTGCGGAGGAGGCTAGACCGTGGGCAATTATGAGGATAAGAGCGCCAGAGAATCCCCAGGGGGTTTGAATAAGAATGCCCCCTACAACGAGCCCCATGTGACTTACAGAGGAGTAGGCAATAAGAGACTTAAGGTCTGTTTGGCGAAGGCAGATGGAGCCGGTCATGATAACACCCCATAGGGCAAAGACAATAAAGGGGTAGCTTAATTCTTTGGTTAGGGGTTCAAGCATGACCACTATTCGTATCATTCCGTAGCCCCCTAGTTTTAGGAGTACAGCAGCCAGAATTATTGAGCCTGCAATGGGGGCTTCAACATGTGCTTTTGGTAGTCAAAGGTGTACGCCGTATAGGGGTATTTTTACTAAAAATGCGAGAAGGCAGCCAGCCCACCATAGTTTGTGTGCGTAGGAGGAGAGCCCGAGAGGGTCCGAGTATTGGAGGGTCAGGAGTGAGAGGGTGCCGGTGCTATTTTGGAGGAGAAGAAGGGCAACTAGAAGGGGGAGGGACCCGGCAAGGGTGTAAAAGAGAAAGTAAACCCCCGCATTTAGGCGTTCGGTTTGGTTTCCTCAGCGGGTGATGAGAATGAGGGTGGGGATAAGGGTGGCTTCAAATATGATGTAAAATATAATGATTTCGGTGGCCCCAAAGGCCATGATAAGGAAGATTTGGAGGGATGTTAGAAGGGTTAAGAAGGCTCGTTGTCGGTTGAGGGGCTCAGATGCTGTGTGGTTTTGGCTTGCTAGGATTATGAGGGGGAGGAGTCAACAAGTAAGTACTAGAAGGGGGGTGGACAGGGGATCTGTGGCTATGTAGAAATTAAGACTAGATCAGCCTGCTTCTGTTGTGTTAAGGAGTCAGGAGAAGCTGAGTAGGGCGATTAGCAGGCTGTGTATGAGAGTGGTGGGCCATAGTCACTTGGGTCGGGCCATTCAAGCGGTGGGGATAAGCATGAGGGTGGGGATTAGAATTTTTAGCATTGTAGGAGGTTAAGGCTTTGGAGCCGGTCGGTGCCGTGAGTGCGTGCCGTGGCTACCAGCAGGGCAAGCCCCGCGCTTGCTTCACAAGCTGAAAATGCTAGTAAGAGTATTGGGGCGGCGGAGAGGCTTGTAGAGTCTAGCTGTAGGGCTCAGAGAGAGAGGGCGATAAATAAAGCTAGCATTATTCCCTCTAGGCATAGAAGGGCGGAGAGGAGGTGTGTTCGATGGAAGGCTAGGCCAGTCAGTCCTAATATGAAAGCCGACGAGAAGGCAAAGTGAACGGGGGTCATTAGGCAATTATGGACTTTAACCACAAGTTTTTGAGCCGAAATCAAAGGTTTTTCTTAAACTAATTACTTATTCAGCCCATTCTAGGCCTCCTTGGAGTCATTCGTAAATTAGGCCCAAGGTGAGTAGTGTTAGAATAGCGGTGGCCCACAGGAAGGTTATTAGAGGGATGGCTAGTTGGTCTCCTCATGGGAGGGGTAGGAGGAGGGCGATTTCTAAGTCGAAGAGCAAGAAAAGAATGGCGACCAAAAAGAACCGGAGGGAGAAAGGAAGACGGGCGGATCCTACGGGATCAAAGCCGCATTCGTAGGGGGAGAGCTTTTCGTGGTCGGGTGTAATTTGAGGGAGTCAAAAAGATACAAGGGCGAGGATAATAGAAAGAAGGGTGGCGATGGCAATCACGGTTGTAACTAGGTTCATTATTTTTCCTTGGGCTTTAACCAAGACCGGGTGATTGGAAGTCACTTATACTGACATTTAGTACTAGAAAAATTAAGAGCCTCATCAGTAGATTGAAATGTAGAGGAATAGTCATACGACGTCCACGAAGTGTCAGTATCAGGCGGCTGCTTCAAACCCGAAGTGGTGTTCGGATGTGAAATGGTGCATAATCTGGCGGATTAGGCAGACGGCTAGGAAGGTGGAGCCAATGATTACATGGAGGCCGTGAAAGCCGGTGGCCACAAAAAATGTAGAGCCGTATACGCCATCTGCAATTGTAAAGGGGGCTTCGTAGTACTCCAAGCCTTGAAGAAAGGTAAAATAAAAGCCAAGGAGGATTGTTAGTGCAAGGGATTGGACTGCTTGTTTTCGTTCCCCCTCTATGATGCTGTGGTGAGTTCAGGTTACTGTTACTCCGGAAGCAAGAAGAACCGCCGTGTTGAGCAGGGGGACTTCAAAGGGGTCTAAGGTTGTAATGCCTGCAGGGGGTCAGTAGCCTCCGAGTTCGGGGGTGGGTGCGAGGCTTGCATGATAAAAGGCTCAAAAGAAGCCCAGGAAGAAGAAAACTTCAGAGGTAATGAAAAGAACCATTCCGTAGCGGAGTCCTTTTTGGACGGGGGGTGTGTGATGGCCCTGGAAGGTGCCCTCTCGTACGATGTCTCGTCATCATTGGAATATAGTGAGTAGGAGGAGAATTATTCCGAGTGTTATGAGGGTTGTTGATTGGAAGTGGAACCAGGTTGCGAGACCTGATGTTATTAGTAGGGCGGCAATGGCCCCTGTGAGAGGCCAGGGGCTGGGGTCAACTATGTGGTATGCGTGTGCTTGATGGGCCATTAGACGTTTTCTTGAAGGTAAAGAGTTAAGAGAAGGACAAAGACGTAGGCTTGGATCATAGCGACAGCAATTTCTAGGAGGGTTAGGAGGACAAGAACTGAAGAGGTTAGTAGGGCTACAACTGGCATTGAGGAGAGGAGAACAAAAGCAGCTGTGGAGATGAGTTGAATTAATAGGTGACCGGCGGTGAGGTTGGCAGTGAGTCGGACCCCTAGGGCAAGAGGGCGGATAAATAGGCTAATTGTTTCGATGACAATAAGTACGGGGATGAGGGGGCCTGGGGTCCCCTCTGGGAGGAGGTGGCCTAGGGCATGGGTTGGTTGGTTTCGTATACCAATAATTACAGTTGCAAGTCATAGGGGGGTGGCAAGGCCCAGGTTCAAGGAGAGTTGTGTCGTGGGGGTAAAAGTGTAGGGGAGGAGGCCTAGTATGTTTATTGTGATAAGAAAGATTATAAGGGAGGTCAAGAGGGCTGCTCACTTGTGCCCGCCCAGGTTTAGTGGAAGAAGAAGTTGTTGGGTAAAACGGTTGATGAATCAGCCTTGGAGGGCGAGGAGACGGTTATTAAGCCAACGGGCTTTGGGGGCTGGGTATATGACCCAGGGGAGAGTAGTAGCGAGGGCGATTAGTGGGACTCCTAGGAGTGTGGGGCTTATAAATTGGTCGAAAAGGCTTACTGTCATGGTCAGGTTCAGGACTCTGTTTTAGGCTTTTCAGCGCTTTGGAGCGTTGGCTCGTTTGGGAAGGTGTGGGCGACTACTTTGGGGGGAAGGACGGCCAGGAAGATTAGTCATGAAAAGACTAGGATTGCAAATCAAGGTGCGGGGTTGAGTTGAGGCATGTCGCTAGGGGTGGTTGGGAGTCACCAGTTTTTAGCTTAAAAGGCTAACGCTGTCCCCTGTTTAGCTTCTTAGCGAGGCGTCTTCAAGTATTCGTGATGATCAGTTTTCAAAGTGTTCTAGGGGGACTGCTTCAACTACAATGGGCATAAAGCTGTGATTTGCTCCGCAGATTTCAGAGCATTGACCGTAGAAGATGCCAGGGCGGGATGCAATGAAGGCTGTTTGATTGAGCCGCCCGGGGACTGCGTCTATCTTAATTCCGAGGGCTGGAACTGCCCACGAGTGAAGTACGTCATCGGCAGAGACTAAGACCCGGATGGGGGATTCTACCGGGATCACTATTCGGTGGTCGGCTTCTAAGAGTCGGAACTGGCCGGGGCATAAGTCTTGTGTGGGGATTATGTAAGCATCAAATCCGAGGTCTTCATAGTCTGTGTATTCGTAGCTTCAGTATCATTGATGGCCAACAGCTTTAATGGTAAGGAGGGGGCTGTTGATTTCATCTATGAGGTAAAGAATGCGCAGGGAGGGGAGGGCGATGAGAATAAGAATAACTGCTGGGAGGACGGTCCAGATGATTTCAATTTCTTGGGAATCCAGGATGTACTTGTTGGTTAATTTTGTGGAGACTATGGCCACAATAATGTAAAGTACTAAGGTACTGATTAGAAAGACAATTATTAAGGCGTGGTCGTGAAAATGAAGAAGTTCTTCTATAACAGGTGAAGCTGCATCTTGAAATCCTAGTTGGGAGGGATGGGCCATTGGGGGGGGGGGGGGGGAGGCGAAGGGCTAAGACACGCGGGACTTTAACCCACAATTCTGCCTTGACAAGGCGGTGTAATGTACCGTTTTACTAGCGTCTTATGAAGAAAGTGACAGAGCGGTTATGTGGCTGGCTTGAAACCAGCATATGGGGGTTCGACTCCTCCCCTTCTCGTTAGTTTGATTGAACCAGAACAAATGCAGGCTCCTCGAATGTGTGGTAAGGGGGAGGGCAGCCATGCAGTCATTCTACATTGGTTGTTGTAAGTTCTACGGCTAGGACTTCACGTTTGGCAGCGAAAGCTTCTCAGATAATAAAGAGAAACATAATTACTGCTACAAGGGAGATCAGAGATCCAATTGAAGAGACGGTGTTTCATAGGGCATAGGCATCCGGGTAGTCAGAGTATCGTCGGGGCATTCCAGCCAGGCCTAGGAAGTGCTGGGGGAAGAAGGTGAGGTTGACACCAAGGAATATTACCCCGAAGTGAGTTTTTGTTCAAGTGCTGTGGAGGGTGTACCCTGAAAAGAGTGGGAATCAGTGAACGAAGCCAGCTACGATGGCGAATACGGCCCCCATGGATAGGACGTAGTGGAAATGGGCGACCACGTAGTAGGTGTCGTGCAGGACAATGTCTAGGGATGAGTTGGCAAGAACAATCCCCGTCAGACCTCCAACTGTGAAAAGAAAGATGAAGCCAAGAGCTCATAGAAGGGGGGTCTCCCATTTGATGGAGCCGCCGTGAAGAGTGGCAAGTCAGCTAAAAACTTTAACGCCCGTGGGAATGGCAATAATCATTGTGGCAGATGTAAAGTAAGCCCGTGTGTCTACATCTATGCCCACTGTAAATATGTGGTGGGCCCATACAATGAAGCCGAGAAGGCCGATAGCCATTATGGCTCACACCATGCCCATGTATCCGAAAGGTTCTTTTTTCCCCGAGTAGTAGGCTACGATGTGGGAGACTATTCCGAAGCCAGGGAGAATGAGAATATAGACTTCCGGGTGGCCAAAGAATCAAAAGAGGTGTTGGTAAAGAATGGGGTCTCCCCCGCCAGCCGGGTCGAAGAAGGTGGTGTTAAGGTTACGGTCTGTTAGGAGCATCGTAATGCCGGCAGCGAGAACTGGAAGGGAGAGGAGTAGTAAGACGGCTGTAATAAGAACAGACCACACGAAAAGAGGGGTCTGGTACTGAGAGATGGCAGGGGGCTTCATGTTAATGATGGTTGTAATAAAATTAATTGCTCCAAGGATTGAAGAAATGCCTGCCAGATGTAAAGAGAAGATTGTCAGGTCAACAGAGGCCCCTGCGTGGGCCAGGTTTCCAGCAAGGGGTGGGTAAACCGTTCATCCGGTTCCGGCGCCTGCTTCGACCCCCGAAGAGGCGAGAAGAAGTAGAAAAGAGGGGGGCAGGAGTCAAAAGCTCATGTTATTTATTCGAGGAAACGCTATATCGGGAGCCCCGATTATTAGGGGGACAAGCCAGTTTCCGAACCCGCCGATCATAATTGGTATCACTATAAAGAAAATTATTACGAAAGCATGTGCTGTAACAATTACATTATAAATTTGGTCGTCCCCTAAAAGGGCGCCGGGTTGGCTCAGTTCAGCCCGAATTAGGAGGCTTAGGGCTGTGCCTACTATTCCGGCTCAGGCACCAAATACTAGATATAGGGTGCCAATGTCTTTGTGATTAGTCGAGAAAAATCATCGTGTGATGGCCACAGGTAGGATGGCTGAGTTTTAAGCGGTGGATTGTAGACCCATAGACAGAGGTTTGAGCCCTCTTCTTATCAAAAGCCCCAAGGTGTTCAACATATAAGATTGCAAATCTTAAGAGGCAGGCTAATCACCTGCTGGGGCTTCCCCTCGCCTCTACCCGTAAGATAAGGCGAGGGGGAGGTAGGTGGATGCTCGCTGGCTTGAGCACTTAGCTGTTAACTAAGCATTTGTAGGATCGAGGCCTACCCACCTAGGAAGGCTTTAGCTTAATTAAAGTGTCTGTTTTGCATGCAGGAGATGTGGGGTAGTGTCCCGCAAGTCTTATCAGGGACTGGGGGATTCTCACCCTCACTTAGGGCTTTGAAGGCCCTTGGTCTTTTATTAGCCTAAGTCTCTTAGAGGGGCATGAGTGCAATTGCGGCAGGGGCAAGGGGAAGTAGGAGTAGGGTGGCTGTGGTTGCGATAGCAAGGGGTATTGTGGTCTGGAGGGAAGGAAGGCGCCAGGGGGTTGTGCCAGCCGTATTGTTGGGGGACATGGTAAGGGTTATAGCATATGAGAGGCGTAGGTAGAAGTATAGGCTGATGAGTGCGGTTAGTGCTGCTAGGGTGGCGGTAGCGGCCAGGTCTTGTTTTGTTAGTTCTTGTAAAATGAGCCATTTTGGTATAAACCCTGTGAGTGGGGGGAGTCCTCCTAGGGAGAGTAGGACGAGGGGAGTTAGAGATGTAAGAGCAGGGGTTTTTGCTCAGGAGGTGGCAAGGGTGTTAATATTGGTGGAGTTGTTAAGTTTAAATACAAGAAATGTTGAGAAGGTTATGATAAGGTATGTGATGAGGGTGAGGAGTGTTAAAGCGGGAGAAAATTGTATGATCAAGACCATTCATCCAAGGTGGGCAATGGAGGAGTAGGCTAGAATTTTACGTAGTTGGGTTTGGTTTAAGCCGCCTCAACCCCCGATGAGGGTTGATGAAAGCCCTAGTGCAATAAGAAGTGTGGGGTTTGTGGAGTGGACTTGGAGAAGTAGGGCGAAAGGGGCTAATTTTTGTCAAGTGGAGAGAATAAGTCCTGTAGTAAGGTCTAGGCCCTGCAGGACTTCGGGGAGTCAGGTGTGGAGGGGGGCGAGGCCTATTTTTAGTGCGAGGGCAAGGGTAATTAGGGTGATAGGGAGGGGGTGTGATATTTGTTGAATGTCCCACTGTCCTGTAAGTCAAGCGTTTGTGGTACTTGCAAACAGTAGTATAGCGGCTCCGGTGGCCTGTGTGAGGAAGTATTTGGTGGCAGCTTCAACGGCTCGGGGGTGGTGGTGTTGGGCTATAAGGGGAAGGATGGCGAGGGTGTTTATCTCGAGGCCCATTCAGGCGAGCAGTCAGTGGGAGCTGGCGAATGTGATGGTGGTCCCTAGTCCTAGGGCAAATAGAAAGGCGGACAAGATGTGTGGGTTCATTAGTAAAGGAGGGAGTTTAACCAACATGTTTGGGGTATGGGCCCAAGAGCTTAATTAGCTGACCTTACTAGGAAGTGGTGTAGTGGAAGCACTAAGAGTTTTGATCTCTTTAGGTAGGGTTCGAACCCCTTCTTTCTAAGGAGTTGGGGGGACTTTAACCCCCATGGGTCACTCTATCAAAGTGGCCCTTTACTTCAGGCACAGCTCCGTGGTTACAGTTGCGGGGGTAGTCCAGCAAAGGCAATGGGGAGGGCGAGGTGTCAGACAACCAGGGCAAGGGTAAGGGGCAGGAAGTTTTTTCAGATTAGATGTATGAGCTGGTCATATCGAAAGCGGGGGTATGAGGCTCGGACTCAGAGGAAAAGTACGGAGAGAAGGGCTGCTTTGGTTATTAGGTTGACAGCAGTAAGTTCAGGGATAGCGGGGAGGTGAGAGGCCCCTAGGAAAAGGATGGCTGAAAGGGTGTTTATTAGTAAGATGTTGGAGTATTCTGCCAGAAAGAACAGGGCGAAGGGGCCGCCTGCGTATTCTACATTAAACCCTGAGACTAGTTCGGACTCCCCTTCTGTAAGGTCAAAGGGGGCCCGGTTTGTTTCAGCGAGGGTGGAGATATACCATATGGCGGCGAGGGGCCAGGCGGGTAGAATTAATCAGATACTTTCTTGTGCAACATTAAATGTCTGCAAGGTGAAGCCGCCAGTAAAAATAATGATATTTAGCAGGATTAGTCCTAAGCTGACTTCATATGAGATAGTTTGGGCCACTGCGCGTAGGGCTCCAATAAGGGCGTATTTTGAATTAGACGCTCAGCCTGAGCCTAGGATTGAGTAGACTGCGAGGCTAGATAGGGCAAGGATGAATAAAATCCCTAGGTTAAGGTCGACGACGGGGTAGGGTAGGGGTATGGGGGCTCAGAGAGTGAGGGCGAGGGTCAGGGCTAGCATGGGGGTTAGGAGAAACAGGACGGGGGAGGAGGTGGAGGGGCGAATGGGTTCTTTTGTGAAGAGTTTGAGGCCATCAGCGATGGGTTGTAACAGCCCGTAGGGCCCGACAACGTTAGGACCCTTGCGGAGTTGCATGTATCCAAGCACTTTTCGTTCCAAAAGAGTAAGGAAAGCGACGGCTAGGAGAACGGGTACAATAAAGGTGAGGGGATTAATAATGTGTGTAATGAGGGCGGATGTCATAGTTAAGGAGAGGGTTTGAACCTCTGTAGAAAGGGCTTAGGTCTTTTGCAATTACCGGGCTCTGCCACCTTAACTTGCCTTTTTCTTAGGCAGAGGGGCATGCCCTTTTGCCTATTTTAGTTGATTTCACTAGGTGGGGGAGAGGCGTGCCTTGGGCAGGGGCCTCTTCTTTTCGGTCCTTTCGTACTAGAAAAGAACATAGCATAGATAGAAACTGACCTGGATTACTCCGGTCTGAACTCAGATCACGTAGGACTTTAATCGTTGAACAAACGAACCCTTAATAGCGGCTGCACCATTAGGATGTCCTGATCCAACATCGAGGTCGTAAACCCCCTTGTCGATATGGGCTCTAAAAGAGGATTGCGCTGTTATCCCTAGGGTAACTCGGTCCGTTGATCGGCATTGCCGGATCTTGCTGGTCAGAAGTTCTGTTTACTAGAGCTGTAGCTCTTAGTTGTAGGAAGAGTGTACCCATTCCACGTGGGGGTTCTTTAATTCCCCGCGGTCGCCCCAACCAAAGACATTAGGGCAGGGCCCGCTTAGTTTGGTCCTTTATTTAGGGGGGTTTAACGTGGGCTGCTTTAGTGTCTAAAGCTCCATAGGGTCTTCTCGTCTTATGTTTGCATCCCCGCTTCTGCACGGGGAGATCAGTTTCATTGACTTGAAAGAGGAGACAGTTAAGCCCTCGTTATGCCATTCATACGGGTCTCCATTTAAAAGACAAGTGATTGCGCTACCTTCGCACGGTCAAAATACCGCGGCCGTTAAACAAATAGTCACAGGGCAGGCGGGACCTCTTATTTTTGAGGTTACAAGAGGCGATGTTTTTGGTAAACAGGCGAGGCTTAGTGTGTTTGCCGAGTTCCTTCTCTTTCTTTTAGTCTTTCCCTGGGGGCGCGCCTGTGTGGGGTTAACGGTTGGTTTTTGGATGTTTTTCTAGTTGTTTGGTCTTCCATTCAATGCCCTCTTTGTTTGGGGCCGTTAAGTGTCGGTGGGGTGTCCGTTCCGACTTACACGTGTGCGGGGAGAGGGTCTAAGGCCCTCTTATTACTCATATTAGCATAGTCGTTCCCATGGGGACATGGGACGGTCCAGTATGGTTAGGGGGGTAAGATTTGGTGATCAGGATAAGAAGGGTCGGGAACATGTTCGAGCTTTAACGCTTTCTAAGGGGGTGGCTGCTTTTAGGCCCACCAGAACATTTGGCTTTAATTATTATGATCTTTACCCTCCTGGTAAAGTTGTGTCTTGATTCAAAGGGGCTGTACCCCCTTTGACTAACTCTCTTGGTTTCTTTAAAGCATCAATAGGGGTTAAACTAGGGGGAAAAGAGAAGCCAAGAGGCTGAACTTCTATTCATTTCTTGGACAACCAGCTATAACTGGGTTCGGTAGGTTTGTCACCTCTACTCAAAGCTCTTCCCACTCTTTTGCCACAGAGACGGGTGTGCCCTATTAATAGGCTGTCTTGGAGTAGCTCACGCAGTTTCGGGGTGTCAAACTAAAGTACTCTTTGCTTGGGGTACACTCGCTAAATCATGATGCAAAAGGTACGAGGGTTCGTCTCTGCTTTTTTAGGCTTTACTGGATTATTTCATTTCTCTTTCAGCATTCCCTTGCGGTACTTTCTCTATTGCGCCGTGGGCCCCTTTCTATCGCCTATACTCGGGGGGAAAAATGGTTTGTTTAATTCAAATACTTGGGTACTTAGGGGTTATTAACAGGGGCTTGTTGAGATTGTTTGGGTGGGCTAGCTGTTGGGCATCAGGGCGACCCGACTTGCACGGGTGACTTCTCAGTGTAAGGGAGGTGCTTTTCTATCTTAGCTACGTCCTGATTTTTCCAAGCGCACCTTCCAGTACACTTACCATGTTACGACTTGCCTCCCCTTTTAAATTATTAGGTTTTAATTAGTTTCTTGGTGTTTTTGGGGAGAGTGACGGGCGGTGTGTGCGCGCTTCAGGGCCAGTTTCAGCGGGACGCTCTATTTCCTGCTTACTGCTAAATCCTCCTTCAGATGGACGTTTCAGTGCATCATTCGTGTTCGCTGTAGTAGCGAATGTAGCCCATTTCTTCCCCCTCCATACGCTACACCTCGACCTGACGTTTTAGGTTGTACCAGTTTTGCTTACTATTGACCCCTCACAGGGTAAGCTGACGACGGCGGTATATAGGCGGGTTGAACAAGGAAGGGTGAGGTTGAACGGGGGGTATCGGTTCTAGAACAGGCTCCTCTAGGTGGATCTAAAGCACCGCCAAGTCCTTTGGGTTTTAAGCTATTGCTCGTAGTTCCCGGGCGGATAGTGGGTGTATAGTACTATCAATGTTTAGGGCTAGGCATAGTGGGGTATCTAATCCCAGTTTGTTCCTTAGCTTTCGTGGGTTCAGATCAAATAAAGCCACTTTCGTGGTTGAACTTCCTGCCTTCGGTTGCGTATAACAGCCGTGAAGATGTTTGGCTTTAGTATGGGGTTTGTAGCTTAACCACTCTTTACGCCGGTGTTTGTCAACTTGGGCCTCTCGTATAACCGCGGTGGCTGGCACGAGTTTTACCGGCCCTCTTAGCTTTAACTAAGTCAAGTTTTCACTTATGGCTTAATGTTTATCACTGCTGAGTTCCCTTGAGGGTGTGGCTAAGCAAGGCGTCATGGGCTCGGTAGGGCGTGCCTGATACCTGCTCCTTGTTTCCGGGCGGGGAACTGTAGGGCATTCTCACAGGGGTGCGGATACTTGCATGTGTAAGTTTGGCTAAAGTTGATAATAAAGTCAGGACCAAGCCTTTGTGCCCGCGGGGCTTTCTAGGGCCCATCTTAACATCTTCAGTGTTATGCTTTGGTTAAGCTACGTTAGC